GAATAAGCACAAAGTGAGTGCAGAAGGACCTGAAAAACATAGAGTGTTGGTCCTCCAAGAAGAAAGGTCACTTGAGTTTTGAGTGCCCATGAAAGAAGGGCAAAGGGAAAAAGCCATGATGATCAGGAAAAGGTAGTCTTGGTCACTACTATGGCCCTCTTTGCCAACATTTCAGATAGTTGGTGGATCGGGTCCTCGCATCATATTTTCTTCCTTTCGGAAGAATTATGTGCAAATATGATTGAAGAACTAGGTTCTTCATATATGGGCAATGGCACTTCGACTGGTTTCAGAGGCCGAGGGAATGTGTAATTGCTGTTTGAAAACGGAAAGTCAGAAAGAAGGGGTATCAAATGTTGATTTTCTTTTTGTACCTGAAGAGAACCTACTCTCGATGAGAAGAGCCTTGACTTGAGATTCTATTAGTAAATAGCGCGCTACTTCTAGCAGCTTGCTTCCAAGCTTGACTAATAGGACTTTCTAGAGAGAGGTGAATAAGGGGGGAGACCAATCCCATTGTGTGGAAAGATTATTCTGTCAGCTGATTCACCAGGGTTCATTAGGAATTTTGGAATTGGATCCAAGAAAATAGGATCATCGATCTGTTCTGCCAGTAAATCCAATACTAACTTATGATCTACTTGTTCTTATCTCCATAGAAAGCGAAGCACTTTCGGACGTCAGCATGTACTAATCGCTCCCCCGCACTCCACCCCCACCCCCTATTTGAGTAAGGCTGGAAGGAATTGGCAGAATTTGGTTAGGTCCCAATGAGGGGGGACCGGGTCATGCGACGGATGCAAGCTAGACTTTGAAGCAAAAAATCCAAGATTTCATAGAAGAAGGAAAAATCAACGTGGCGGATGAACAGGAAGCTCCTAAGAACCCCAACGAGAAAATGGGAGTTTTTTAGAACTCGCTCTCTAGTCACGCTCTGGTCTCAACATGCTGGGCCGAGGAAGTGTCCGATTTCCAACATCCCCCTACCATCACTACAATGAATGCTTATAATACTATATTGCTTTGTGAGTAAGATCCGGATCATCATGACCCCTACGTTCCGGCTTCCAAAGGCGGAAGAATAATTTTGAATAAAAGGGAGTTGGCTGCAAGAAGAACAACGAGAGGAAGCTCCACCGAAAGAAGAAGAGAAAATAAGACTCGAGTTTCTGGAAATGTTTCAACAGGGAGTTCCATGGGAAGAGGAAAATAAAAAAAAAGAGAAAGAAAAGAAGAAGATTGAATGGATTATCCCGAACCTGCCTCCGCCGCCGTCGCACGAACCATTTATGATGGCCGCGTCTGGGTGGATTGTGGTGCTACCATTCCTTTAGGATACCTTTCGGCTTCAGTAAAAACTCTTCCCCCTTAGTCTAAATATTGAGTTTGTACGCTAACTCAACTTTGAGTATGGAATTTACTTTGTTGGTTGAGTGGAGTTACGGTAGTTCAATCTATAAAGGAAGGACAATCGATCGCACTTGGCGCAGAACCACCTAAGGGTGGCTCTTTACTCCCTCAAGACTTGCTTCTTATTTTTCTTTCACCCTTCACTTCATCCCCTTTTCTATCAATAGGGAGCTACGAGAAAGTCTGCTCCAGAAAGAAAAGAAGTAAGCAGGTCCTTTTCCGCTTGATCGCTAACTCATGAGCAAAGCCGCCTTCGGCCCTTCGCTTAGTAAGCCCCTCTTCGAGCCTCTACTGAATTCCGCTCGCCCCGGTCCTTAGTAGCGTTGACAAAGGCAACCTTTGGATGTTGTTGTGACGCTTTGGTTAGGCTCGGTTGACAAAGGCAACGACACAAGCAAGGAGTTGACAAAGGGGAACAGCCCCCCTGTTGTTGATAGAGAGCTTACCGCCCCGTCCTTTATAGTCGCTACTGTTGTCATGGAAAAAGAGTTTGTTTTCTGTCAAAGAAGCATGCTTAACACAGCCTATAGCGTAAAGGCATTTGAGCCGCGTCTAAACGAAATGTTGGGTAAGGGCCCGTACTCTCTCTTCTGTAGATACGCTATCCCTTCAGGCTATGGTATGGGGGAAGGGAAGTGAGATCTACCGATTGATTTGATATTAGATGAGCGGCCGTACTATGATCGTTCGGGAGACATGGCCCATTCAAATAAAAATAGAACGAGCATCTCCGACTAAGGGGAATGGAATGTCGACCACAGGGTGAGATGATCTTTTAATACGAAGCCGAGTGACTGGTCAAGTCATGAAACTTAGTCATTTTGATCAACATGGCTGCAAGTGGACTGGGTTTATGTGTTTGAACTGACTACGACCAAAGTCGTGGCTACTTCAACCAAAAAAAGGGCTACCCCCTATTCAAATCAAAAGAAGAACCTCCCCTCACTTACGAAGAAGTAGTTGGAGCTGGGCTCCGAACTATGAGAGTTTGCTTTTGTTTTCTATTTCTAAGAGCGGTCCCTGATCAGACCGCTCCTGGTGTTCGAACTAGTCATTAATGGTCGGCTTCATTGGTATCCTTTCGGTATGC